TGGAAGGGTGAGAGAAGGATAAAAAAAGAATATGAACGATATATGATTCCACTAGAATATGTAAGGTCTATAAGTCATCTCATAAAAGGCAATGTAATAAAGCAAAGCATCAATACTTCTGATTCATCCACAATTCGATGAATCTGTTAATAGAACAAAAACTCAAGAGCCTTGAGCCAATAAAAGACTGAGAAGATTGACTCAAGAATAAATTAATTTGGGGCTCCATTGTGGAATTTAGACCTAACCATTAGTTGTGAAGCGGTGGGAACGACGGAACCCGTGAATGCAGAAGAGAAGATTCTATTAAAAACGAATCCTAATGATTCATTGGGTGGGATGGCGGAACAAACCGGGGACAATTCTGAGAGGTCGAGTACTAACCCTACAACTAAATTAGACTATAGACTAGATATTGAAAGAGTAAATATTCGCCCGCGAAAGCTTTATTTTATTGGATTGCTCCATTTTACATTTTAATTTTAGTCAATCCGATACAATAATAATAATAAAAAAATTCGTAAAAAAAAAGAAATAATAATAATATAGAAAAAGGGTTATATATCCAAACAAGATAAACAAATTTCGAATAGCTTATATGAAATCCATCTCAGAGAATCCCACGAGTCGGTGTATTATTCATTAATGTATGTATATCTTAAATGAAATATTTTTCTTTTATTGTAATGTAAAGCGTTTATCATTCGCGAGGAGCTGGATGAGAAGAAACTCTCATGTCCGGTTCTGTAGTAGAGATGGAATTGCGAAACAACCATCAACTATAACCCTAAAAGAACCAGATTCCGTAAACAACATAGAGGAAGAATGAAGGGAATCTCTTATCGAGGTAATCATATTTGTTTCGGCAAATATGCTCTTCAAGCACTTGAACCCGCTTGGATCACATCTAGACAAATAGAAGCGGGGCGACGAGCAATGACACGAAATGCACGCCGTGGTGGAAAAATATGGGTACGTATATTTCCAGACAAACCAGTTACAGTAAGACCTGCCGAAACGCGTATGGGATCTGGAAAAGGATCTCCCGAATATTGGGTAGCTGTCGTTAAACCGGGTAGAGTACTTTATGAAATAGGCGGAGTGGCGGAAACTATAGCCAGAAGGGCCATTTCAATAGCGGCGTCCAAAATGCCTATCCGAACTCAATTCATTATTTCGGGATAGAAATGTAGAACAAAAGGAAAGAGGTCTTTGGAATAAAAAAAATTACCGGTTTCGTTTTTTGGACAAAGACAAATAGTATTTCTTTTTTTTTTAATTCGCCCCTTTTGCATTGGCATTGAAATAACAGATTAAAAAATGAAAAAAATGATATGATTCAACCTCAGACCTATTTGAATGTAGCGGACAACAGCGGGGCCCGAGAATTAATGTGTATTCGAATTATAGGAGCTAGTAATCGCCGATATGCTCATATTGGTGACGTTATTGTTGCTGTGATCAAAGAAGCTGTACCAAATATGCCTCTAGAAAGATCAGAAGTGATCCGAGCTGTAATTGTACGTACTTGTAAAGAATTCAAACGCGACAACGGTATGATAATACGATATGATGACAATGCTGCAGTTGTGATTGATCAAGAAGGAAACCCAAAAGGAACTCGAATTTTTGGTGCGATTGCTCGAGAATTGAGACAATTAAATTTTACTAAAATAGTTTCATTAGCCCCCGAAGTATTATGAGATCGTGATATAGAAATAGATTTAAAGATCAATTTAACAGATTGTGTCTCACGTATATACCTTTAATAATTCATAAACATAAATAAATAGAAAAAAAGAAAATGTATGTTTATTATATCCAAATTTGGAGGCACCAATAATTTTAGTTCATCATGGGTAGGGACATTATTGCTGACATAATAACCTCTATACGAAATGCTGACATTAATCGAAAAGGAACGGTTCGAATAGTATCTACTAACATCGCCGAAAACATTGTTAAAATACTTTTACGGGAAGGTTTTATCGAAAACGTGCGAAAACACCGGGAAAACAAAAAATCTTTTTTGGTTTTAACCCTGCAACATAGAAGAAATAGGAAAGGGCCCTATAGAGCTCTTTTAAATTTAAAACGGATTAGCCGACCGGGTCTCCGAATCTATTCGAATTACCGGCGCATTCCTAGAATTTTGGGTGGGATAGGGATTGTAATTCTTTCTACTTCTCGAGGTATAATGACCGGCCGGGAGGCGCGACTAGAAGGAATCGGCGGAGAAATTTTGTGTTATATATGGTAATTCTTTTAATATTCGACTTAAATCCGAAACTTCTTTTCTTATTTGTGAAAAAACAGAGAAAGGACGAGTTATCTAATATCACCCCGCCTCTATTAGTGGATACTTCAAAAGGATGAAATAAAAGAACAAAACAAAACGGGTTTTAAGTACTTAAAAATTTCCCAGCGGTATAGTTTAGATAAAGAAGATCTGTTATGTTTCAGGAAGAAGATTCGACATAGTTTTATACGGATACCCGCC